GTTATTGATTGTGAACCCATATTAGGCTATTTACACAGAGGAATGGAAAAAATCGCGGAAAACCGAACTATTATACAATGAGGGAGTATAGAAAAATATAGAAAAAGAGAGAGATGGTAGAAAAGGGGGAGAGATGGGGGAAGAAGATAGGAAGGGGAATAAGGGGGCTCTTTAGGCAGGAGACGGGGGAATTCCTTAAGTTAAGAAAGAAAAAAGAATAAGAACACGGATACATAACATAAAAAAAAGAATAAATAAGACGATATTCGCCCTCCCCCTACATATTTAATTTCTTCTCCTATACAAAAACCAGCAAGACCTACTCCATTGGTAATTCCATCAATGACACCCTTATCGAAAAACTGCGTTAGTTCAGTTAATCCTCTTATACCCAGGGTAAAGACCCTAGTATAGAAAATATCTATATAACCACGATTATATGACCAACTGTATATCTTTTTTTTTACTTGATCCGAAAAAAACTTTTTCGGACTCTCTTTTACAAAAGAATTTATTAAATCCAAATTCTGAAAAAAGGAATAAGCGGATCCATAGAAGATATATGCTATGGATAGACCAAACATAGCTAGACTTACAGAAGAAATTGCATTAGTGATAAATTCATATGAATTTATGGAAGAATTAGAACTTTCCTGGAAAAGGTTTATTGAGGGAGTTAACCACTTTGATAATATGGTTAACTCTGCTATTCCATTATCCATTACTCCATTATCAAAATGGATTCCTATGGATCCAATGAACAAAGTAAAAAGCAGTAATATAAAAAGAGGGAATAGCATAGTATTTCCCGTTTCATGAGGATAGACAAAAGTGTTTTTAGCCCCAAAGGAAGTACTAAAGGACCCTATCCTATTTCTTGTATTACCATGAATTTTGGATATATTTTGTGAAAAAAAAGAAACTCCACTCTTCGTTGTTGATAAAATGAAATCTCTATTCACTCCTTTGGGTATCCTTTTTCCCCATAAGGATATTGAATACAACGAACCCTCTTTAGTGCTACTGTAATTTTGAAAATGAACACGCAGGTACCCATCAAAAGTAAGTAAATATATCCGAAACATATAAAACGCAGTTAATCCTGCAGTAAAAGAGGCTATTATTCCAAAAAAGGGTGAATACAACCAACTATTACTCAGGATTTCATCTTTGGACCAGAAGCAAGCAAGAGGTGGAATACCACAAAGAGAAAGCGTACCCCATAAAAAAGTAGTTCTTGTAATTGGAACGTATTTTCTTAAACCACCCATAAGAACCATATTCTGACTTTTATCTGGTGAATATCCAACAAGAGGTTCCATTGAATGAATAATGGATCCGGATCCCAAGAACAATAAAGCTTTCGAATAAGCATGAGTGATCAAATGGAATAAAGCAGCTTGATAAGAACCTATACCTAGAGCTAACATCATATAACCCAATTGAGACATTGTAGAATAGGCTAAGCTTCTTTTAATATCTCTCTGAGCAAGAGCTAAAGTAGCTCCTAAGAAGAGTGTTATTGTACCTACTAAAGAAATGAAATTCATTATTAAAGGTAGGGATATGAAAAGAGGAAGAAGTCGAGCTAGAAGAAAAATCCCCGCAGCAACCATAGTTGCTGCGTGTATAAGAGCCGAAATGGGAGTGGGTCCTTCCATAGCATCGGGTAACCATACGTGAAGAGGGAATTGTGCAGATTTCGCAACTGCACCAAGGAATAATAAAAAAGCACACAAAGTAGTAAGTAAGGAATTAATCCCATTATTAGGAATCCAGTTATTAGCTATTTTGAACAAATCCCGAAACTCTAAACTACCTGTTATCCAAAAAAAACCTAAAATTCCTAATAACAGACCAAAATCCCCTACACGATTAGTTACAAAAGCTTTTTGACAAGCACTCGCTGCAATTGGCCGTGTAAACCAAAAGCCTATCAATAAATAGGAACACATTCCCACAAGTTCCCAAAAAAAATAAATTTGTATCAAATTGGAACTAGTAACCAATCCCAACATGGAAGTATTGAAAAAACTTATATAAACAAAAAATCTCAAATATCCTTCATCGTGAGACATATAATCGTCACTATAAATAAGAACGAGGATTCCTACAGTAGTAATTAGTATTAACATAATAGAAGTAAGCGGGTCGATCAAGTATCCAAATTCTAAGGAAAAATCATTATTGACGGTCCAAGACCATAGATATTGATAGATAGAACTTCCATTTATTTGTTGAATAGATAGGTGAACTGAGAATACCATAGCTATACTTAAGAGTAAAACACAAGGAAAAGCCCATATGCGACGAAGATTTTTTGTTGCTGTCGGAATAAGAATAAGTCCAAACCCCATTGACATAATAACTGGAAGTGGGAGAAGAGGGATTACCCATGCATATTGATATGTATGTTCCATAAGAAAAGAAATTGCAATTTTTACTTGAAATTTTTCTATAAAATAAAATTGTTTCCGATTCACCAAACCAATTCTTATCTCTTTCTGAAGGAATTCAAAAAAATAAGAATAAGACAAAATACTGGAATTCTTCATTTTTCCAAATTTCTCTCATTGAAATAATAAAAAATGAAGAATGGGTTTACTTGGTTAAATTCAAAAAGTTAATTAAATAACTTTGTTACCTAGTTATTACCTAAAGAAGGATATTTGTTAAAATACAAAAAAGGATTGAATCATTTTACTTTCTATTCATTTTTGTATTTCTTTCTATTAAAATGAAGATGAAGCAGCTCTCATGTTTCGTAACTGATTGATTGAATTCCAATGAAAACCTATGTTTATAGGAAATTCTCGAATATTCCTTACTTCATATAGAACTGAAATCCTAATGACTAGAATTACCTAAGTTTTAGAATGTCTTGTTTAAGAGACTAAGTATTTTTTTTGTTTTGATTGGAATTCCATTATGGAATACCATTCTGAACTTAATTAACTATTTGAATTTTCCCTTCCTTTTATCCCCCCATCTTATATGGGGGATAGGCCGTAGATTTATATATGGAGTATACTTAATATATAAATTGATTTAATTTAAATAGAAAACCTTTGTATATATTCTATATTATTAAAACAAAGTATAAAATAAAACAAAGTATAAAATATATATGAAAAATATGCTAAAAAATTCTTGTCTTATCCGCATTAGAGAAAATAAAGTAAAAAAGAATTCAGAATTTCAGTTCAGTATCTAAGTATAAATACTAAGAAAAAGTATAAATACTAAGAAAAAACAGAAAGAAGGATTGATTTGCGGCAATAGATGTCTTTCACATACAACTAGAAAAAAGTAATCTCCTTTTTGAATGGCAGTTCCAAAAAAACGTACTTCGATGTCAAAAAAGCGTATTCGTAAAAATCTTTGGAAGAAAAAGACTTATTTTTCCATAGTACAATCTTATTCTTTAGCAAAATCAAGATCATTTTCCAGCGGTAGCGAGCATCCAAAACCAAAGGGTTTTTCTGGGCAATAAACAAACAAATAATCTGGTTTTGGAATAATCTGAATTGACCTATCCCAAAGAAATTCCAATTATTTAATATGAATAATTCGGATTAATTAATGAATGTACTTTTATGTGTCGAATTCCTCGGTACAATATTCTTAGAACTAACCCCTCTGATATATAGAACAAAAGTTTTTGGTATACTGTGTCCTAAGTATTCTTTTCCTATCAACGAACTTTTCATAATAGAATCCTCATAATAAAATATGAGGATTCTATTATGAAAAGTAGAGTATTCTTGCAATAGGACTTACAACTTCTACCTATCTTATCAAAAATCCACAAAAAAATAGGTTTAGGCTTGGTAAATCATATTAATAAGAGCATAAAGGCTTTCATTCTAAAAATTTTGCTAAAATCCAAAATTCTTTGTATTTAATGATGAAATTATAGAAATTCTAATGGATAGATGGAAAGATTTTTTTTTATTTCAATGAGAAACTAATTAGAAAAAAATGAGTTCTATATTGCAACTGAGAAAAAACAGTTCCAACTCTTTCAAGCTTTGTTTCTATTGGGCAAAGCAAGAGTTTATTGTTAAAAAAATCCCCAATGATACTACCAAACGAAGTCCATTTTAATGAAGATTCTAATGTTCCTAAATTCTATGGACTCTCCCAATCTCGACGATTTGCGAGAAAATAACTATTATTCTTTTAACTTCCCTATTATTTAAAGTTAGCCGCCATGGTGAAATTGGTAGACACGCTGCTCTTAGGAAGCAGTGCTCAAGCATCTCGGTTCGAGTCCGAGTGGCGGCATTCTCGAAAAAGAATACAATAGATTAGAAAATGGATTCAATTCGAAATTTCCTATTTTGTAATGGGACCTTCTCCTTATGCTATTTGCAACTTTAGAACATATACTAACTCATATCTCTTTCTCAACCATTTCAATTGTGATTACAATTCATTTGATAACCTTATTAGTTCGTGAACTTGGGGGATTACGTGATTCGTCAGAAAAAGGAATGATAGCTACTTTTTTCTCTATAACAGGATTCCTAGTTTCTCGTTGGGCTTCTTCGGGACATTTTCCATTAAGTAATTTATATGAGTCATTGATCTTCCTTTCATGGGCTCTGTATATTCTTCATACGATTCCTAAGATACAGAACTCTAAAAATGATTTAAGCACAATAACTACGCCAAGTACTATTTTAACGCAAGGCTTTGCCACGTCGGGTCTTTTAACTGAAATGCATCAATCCACAATACTAGTACCTGCTCTACAATCTCAGTGGTTAATGATGCATGTCAGTATGATGTTACTAAGCTATGCAACTCTTTTGTGCGGATCCTTATTATCCGCCGCTCTTCTAATCATTAAATTTCGAAAGAATTTCAATTTCTTTTTAGAAAAGAAAAAAAATGTTTTAAATAAAACATTTTTCTTTAGTGAGTTTAGTGAGATTGAATATTTCTATGTAAAAAGAAGTGCTTTAAAAAACACCTCTTTTCCTTCATTTCCAAATTATTACAAATATCAATTAATTGAGCGTTTGGATTCTTGGAGTTATCGTGTCATTAGCCTAGGGTTTACCCTTTTAACCATAGGTATTCTTTGTGGAGCAGTATGGGCTAATGAGGCGTGGGGATCCTATTGGAATTGGGATCCTAAGGAAACTTGGGCATTTATTACTTGGACCATATTCGCAATTTATTTACATAGTAGAACAAATCCAAATTGGAAGGGTACGAATTCCGCACTTGTAGCTTCGATAGGATTTCTTATAATTTGGATCTGCTATTTTGGTATCAATCTATTAGGAATAGGTTTACATAGTTATGGTGCATTTACATTACCATCTAAATGATTACATAACATAAAACCTTCGTGAAATGAAAGTTTTTCCATTTTTGTTTGATTTGAGAACCCTTGAACGCCTTCTCAAAGGGTTCTCAAAAATTCGAGATAGATCTAATTAGACTTTTTTACTTTTTTCTGAATTATTTGGTTTTTCCACTATGGAATATAGAGCGGACTAGTAAAAAAAAATTATTTAGGATAATAATTGGATAAGAGAGCCTCTACCTTGTCAACCGATAGCGAGAGAACAAAATCTGGATAAATACCAATTCCTATTACTGGTAAAAAGATACAGATTAAAAGAAAGAGTTCTCGTGGTCCAGAATCCACCAAATTTGCGTTTGGAACATGAAATAGCTTGTACCCATAGAACATCTGGCGTAACATAGATAATAAAAAAATAGGAGTTAATATCATTCCAATTGCCATTACAAAAGTAATTAGCATTTTTGGTATTAACAGAAATTTTGGACTAGTAATTAGTCCAAAAAATACTACTAATTCTGCAACAAAACCGCTCATTCCTGGTAAGGCAAGAGAAGCCATTGAAAAGCTACTAAACATGGTAAAAATTTTCGGCATTGGGATAGATATCCCCCCCAGTTCTTCGAGATAAACAAGACGCATTCTATCACAAGCCGTTCCCGCCAAGAAAAAAAGTGTAGCACCAATAAATCCATGGGATAGTATTTGTAAAATAGCTCCATTGAGTCCAATGTTGGTTATGGAACCAATTCCTATAATTATGAAACCCATGTGAGATACGGAGGAGTAGGCTATTCTTTTTTTGAAATTTCGCTGACCAAGAGAAGTTGAAGCTGCATAGATTATTTGCATCGCTCCTATTATTACCAACCAGGGGGAAAATAGATAATGAGCATGAGGTAACAATTCCATATTGATCCGAATCAATCCGTATGCTCCCATCTTTAATAGGATTCCCGCTAAAAGCATACATGTACTGTAATGCGCTTCCCCATGGGTATCTGGTAACCACGTATGTAGGGGTATAATCGGCAATTTGACAGCATAAGCAATAAGGAAGCCAAAATAAAATAGTATTTCCAATGTTGCAGGGTATGATCGATTAATTAATCTTTCCAAATCTAATCTTGGTTCGTTGGAACCATATAAGCCCATACCTAGAACTCCGATTAAGAAAAAAATGGAACCGCCTGCAGTATACAAAATAAATTTTGTAGCTGAATACAGACGCCTCTTTCCCCCCCACATGGATAAAAGTAAGTAAACAGGAATTAATTCTAACTCCCACATGATAAAAAAAAGTAAAAGGTCTCGCGAAGAAAATAATCCTATTTGACCACTATACATTGCTAGCATCAGGAAATAGAATAATCGCGAATTCCGGGTAACTGGCCAAGCTGCTAAAGTAGCTAAAGTAGTGATAAATCCTGTCAATAAAATAGATCCTAATGAAAGTCCATCGATTCCCAATCTCCAGTGGAAATCAAAGACATCTATCCATTTAGAATCCTCCTTTAATTGGATTAAGGGATCCTCCAATTGGAAATGATAACAGAATGCATAAGTCATTAGAAGGAATTCTAATAAACAAATAGATATAGTATACCACCTAACGATTTTGTTTCCCCTATGAGGTAAAAAGAAAATTAATGAACCTGCAAATATCGGCAAAACAACAAGTATTGTTAACCAAGGAAAATAACTCATGATAAAGTGATAAAGAGAAGATACGTTTTGACCAGAAAAGCCCGTGCTCGGAATAAGCGAGCACAGGCTTCCTCGGTAAAGAGGAATCAGACGATTCAAGTGGAGTTTTTTGTAACGTATCAATAAGATAGAGCCATGCTGCGGGTTGTTTCAGGCCCTAAATAAACGCGGACACTTAAAAAATCTGTTGGGCAGGCGGATTCGCATCTCTTACAACCCACACAATCTTCGGTTCTCGGCGCGGAAGCAATTTGCTTGGCTTTACACCCATCCCAGGGTATCATTTCTAATACATCTGTTGGACAAGCTCGTACACATTGAGTGCATCCTATACATGTATCATAAATTTTTACGGAATGTGACATTGGATCTATAAATTTGCCTTTTCAACATAAAAATTTTCGATCTGGTAAAAATAAAATTAGTACTATATGAGTCATATGTATTGTAGACACCAGACGAAGCAATGGTTTATCCAAACTTCAACAAATAAATAAATAAAATAATGCAATATATTTCTTAATCCGTTTGTGAGAAAGCGTGAAAAGAGCCAAGAGACTTGAATTTTTGGCTTCAACAATCATAATTATACAAATTGTACATACGAATTCGAATTAGCCAATTTATTGGCTATCGTCTTTTCAATATAAATTATTGCAATATTCAAATTGCAATATCAATGAATTGCAAAAATTCAATAAGTAAAAAAGAATACTATGTAATAACCTAATCAAAAAATAGATATTATAAAATAATAAAATAATAAGAAAATAGTATTTGATTTCTATTCATCTTAATATTTGATATTATTATTATATGTGCGCCTTTGTTTAGAGGATTTTATGTCTAATTATTCAAAAAATTAGATTGATTGATACGAGTTGATTTCTTGTTACGATGGATGGAAGAAAGAATGGATAGTCCAATAGCTGCTTCAGCAGCCGCAAGGGCTATAACAAAAATTGCGAAAATGTCTCCTTTTAATTGGCGACTATCAAATAGATCAGAAAATGTTACGAGATTTAGATTAATTGAATTCAGTATAAGTTCAAGACATATTAGAGCTCTAACCATGTTTCGGCTTGTGATCAATCCATAGATACCAATCGAAAATAAATAGACACTAAAAAAAAGTACATGCTCAAACATCATTAACTAACTCCTTATCAATCTCGATTCATTTCAATATGAGGACAAGAATTGAACCGATTCCATTAATTAGAATAGAACAGTTACACAACAAAAGAGAAAAGAAGGTATTTGTTGGCAGTAGATGGGTTTTACTAAATCAAAATTGTGATTCTTTAGTTATTTATTTTAGATTTGAAATTCTAAGAATTTTGACTAATTCTAAGTATTTCTTATTGCCGAGCCATAGTAATTGCACCTATTAAAGAAACTAGAAGAATTATGGAAATGAGTTCAAACGGAAGATAAAAATCAGTTGCTAAATGAATCCCAATTTGTTGAACGTTATTTATGAGACCCTGTTCTACTATTTGGTTTGATCTTGTAGTCCAAAGAATTCCATACCATGACGTATCTGGGATAGTAGTCATTAGTGAAAAAAGAATAGTTATACAAACGAGTGAAGTGAACCCATCTCCAATAGTCCAATAATTCTTATTTTTAGACCATTCTGAGCCATTTACGAACATTACGGCAAATATGATCAAAACATTTATAGCTCCCACATAAATAAGAAGTTGTGCGACAGCTACAAAGTAGGAATTCAATAAAATATAGAATAAGGATATACAAACAAGAACTAATCCCAGCGAAAAGGCAGAATAAATTGGGTTGGTAAGTAATACTACTCCTAGACCTCCTAGTAGAAGAACAAATCCCCCAAATAGCACAAGAATCTCATGTATTGGTCCAGGTAAATCCATTATGGATAAGAAGAAATTAATAGTATAAAATTTTTCATGAACTGACTAAAACTAAAAGATTCAAGGAAGGAAAAAGGGATTAGGATATTTTTTTGTATATAAGTTGTATAGTTAGAAATCACATCACGAAAATCTACTCTCATTTTAAATCAGGAATAATTTGCAATAAGCAGTAGTTATTCGTTTTTCTTTATAGTTAATAAAAAACTATTGGATTTTTCTTTTTTGTTAGAAAAATCCTAGTAACTAATAATTAGTAACCGTTCTTGAATTCCAAGATTTTTCTTCGTCTATTTTACTTTGAGTCGAATTCCTAATTGTTTGAATTGTGTAATCTCCCATTATGGAGATTGGTAACCGACTCAAAGCAATTTGATTGTAATTCAATTCATGACGATCATAAGTAGAAAGTTCATATTCTTCAGTCATTGATAAACAGCTTGTCGGACAGTACTCAACACAATTACCACAAAATATACAAACTCCAAAATCAATACTATAATTAAGCAATTGTTTCCTTTTAATATCCTTTTCAAATCTCCAATCCACAAGGGGTAGATCTATCGGGCATACGCGAACACATACTTCACAAGCAATACATTTATCAAATTCAAAGTGGATTCGCCCCCGGAAACGCTCCGATGTAATTGATTTTTCATAAGGGTAGTGAATCGTTATAGGTAAACGATTTGTGTGGGATAAGGTAATTATGAAACTTTGACCAATGTACCTTGCAGCGCGTATTGTTTGTTGACCATAACTCATGAACCCAGTTACCATAGGGAACATATTCTAAATATCTATGAAAAAGGTATGTTTCTTTCTCTTGTTTGAGAGAACTTTTGTGTTGAAAATATTCTTACTGTTATTGTATTATCTTATTTATAGTGAAACAAGTTGGGAAGAAGTTGTTAATAAGAGATTGCCCAGGGAAATAGGTAAAAGAAATTTCCATCCAAGATTTAATAACTGATCCATTCTCATCCTGGGTAAAGTCCATCTTATTGTGATAGAAATGAAGAGAAATAAATAAGCTTTAGTTAATGTAATAAAGATACCCATTGTCATTTCCAAAATTCCAACCATTTTATTCATTTGGAAAAATTCAAAAAAGGATATATAGGGAATAGAGAAATTCCACCCGCCTAAGTAGAGAACTGTTACAAATAAAGAGGAAACTAATAAATTTAGGTAAGAAACAAGATAAAATAAACCATATTTGATACCGGAATATTCAGTTTGATAACCTGCTACTAATTCTTCCTCTGCTTCTGGTAAATCAAAGGGTAATCTTTCACATTCTGCCAAAGAAGAAATTAGAAAAACCAGAAAACCTATAGGCTGACGCCAAAGATTCCATCCAAAAAAACCATATTTTGACTGTGCTTCAACTATATCAACTGTACTTGAACTGTTAGATAATCATAGTCGATGATAACATCACAGTTCCCACCGCTATTCCAAAACCGTACATGAAACCTTAGCTTCATACGGCTTCTCTATGATCAGAAAAAAGGAAAGGGTTGTTTCGTTTCGGTATTATCCCCCTGGGCATAGATAGAATTAGGTAAGATAAAATCGATTGGAAAGTCCTAAATTAGACCAAAGGAATTCCGTCTGCTAGAATAAGAAAAAGCGCTTCCGAATTGATCTCGTCCTTTATAATATAATGAAAATTTTTCTTTGTTCAGTAATAACTTAATCTTGGAATAAAACACTCGTTATAGCAATTAATAAATGAAAAGAATTAGGCATTAATTAAAGAATTAGGCATTAATTCATGAGGAATTCTGTATTAATATGAATAGAGGAAGGAAAGAATAAATAAATATCTTTTTTTTGTATTGCATTCCATATCTTTTGTCCTATTCTTCTTTCCCCGGGGAAGGGTACTTAAAAAGAAAAAAGGAATAAAGGATTAATTCGTTCTTGATAGCCATTTCTTTAACAAGTGAAAGGGAACATACTCTGGATCGGAATCCGAAGAAAGTACTACTTGATCATTTCCACCAATTTCAAGTCCTTATTATGATTCCTTTTATGAGGAAAAATCCCTAATGTCTTAGATTCCCTCATTACTAATCCTTTATGTACTTTAGTGTTCCTAACCCCTCACTAATTTTTGATGGATTCCCCTTATGATTATAAGTTATAGTAATAACTCGGAATATTCTAGTAATGGAATTCCATATCGCGAATCCTTTATTCTTGCCCGCTTCAAGATATGATGACTAATCAAAAAATATCAACCTTGGGGTAAAGAGTTTACACTACTTATGTTTACTTCAACTTTTTTCTTGTACGTAGGAAATGAGATTTTTTCTTTTTACTACAAATTAATAAGCTGTTTTGTTTCACTCATATAGCTATCTAGTTTAACTTACCAACCCGAATACAGAATAAGAAAAGGAAGATAAATATTCAATGGATTTTGGAGGAAAAAGATCCTATTTTAACGAATCACACGTAGAGATATTGCTAGCACACAAAAAGTTAATGGTATTTCATAACTAATAGATTGAGCAGCAGCTCGTAGACCGCCTGAAAAAGAATATTTATTATTTGAGCTATATCCTGCCATAAGAAGACCAATAGGAGCAATACTTGAAATGGCAATCCATAAAAAAACACCAATACTAAGATCGGCTAAAACAAAACGATATCCCAAAGGGATAACTAAAAAACTTAATAAAATTGATATGACTGCTATAGAAGGTCCAATGCTAAATAAAGGAATATCTCCTCGGGATGGCAGGATATCCTCCTTAAAAAGTAGCTTAGTTCCATCGGCTATAGCTTGAAGCAGTCCCAGGGGGCCAGCATATTCAGGACCAATACGTTGTTGTATCGATGCGGATATTTCTCTTTCTAACCACACAATTACGAGTACTTCTATTGTGATTCCCAGTAGGAGGGTCAAAATGGGTAGAATCCATATCAGTCCATAGACTTCTTTTAATAATTCCGATTTCGAAAAAGAATTGATAGTTTCTATCTCTACCCTATCTATTATCATTTCAACGATCAACTTCCCCCATAATGATATCTATACTACCTAATATCGTCATGATATCAGCCAATTTCATTTTTTTAACTAGTTGAGGAAGAATTTGCAAATTAATAAAACCGGGTGGACGAATTTTCCATCTCCAGGGGAAAAGACTATCATCTCCTACCAGATAAATTCCTAATTCACCTTTTGGAGCTTCCACTCTTACATAAAGCTCTTGCTTTGACAATTCAAAATTGGGCGAAGGTTTTTTACCAAGAAATCGATATTCAAAATCATTCCATTCGGAATTCTTTGTTTTCTTAAAGCGTCGGACTTCTAAATTCTCATAAGGGCCTCCAGGAATTTTCTCTACAGCCTGTTGAATAATTTTGATGGATTCCCTCATTTCACCCATTCGTACTAAATAGCGAGCTAATGAATCCCCTTCTTTTTGCCATTGGACTTTCCAATCGAATTGGTTGTAAGACTCATAAGGATCGACTTTACGAAGATCCCATTGTATTCCAGAAGCTCGTAACATCGGTCCCGATAAGCCCCAATTTACTGCTTCTTCTCCGCTAATAAAACCGACTCCTTCAACTCGTTCTAAAAAAACGGGATTCCGTGTAATAAGTTGTTGATATTCAACAACTCCTCGTAAAAAATAATCACAGAAATCTAAACATTTATCGACCCATCCATAAGGTAGATCGGCGGCTACCCCTCCGATGCGAAAGTAATTATGCATCATTCGCATACCTGTAGCAGCTTCAAATAGATCATATATCAATTCTCTCTCTCTAAAAATATAGAAAAAAGGGGTCTGTGCGCCTAGATCCGCCATAAAAGGTCCAAGCCATAACAAGTGAGAAGCTATACGGCTCAACTCTAACATAATTACCCTAATATAGCTGGCTCTTTGGGGTATTTGAATATTCTCCAAGAATTCTGGTGCATTTACCGTTATTGCTTCTGTAAACATAGTAGCTAAATAATCCCACCGTGTTACATAAGGTAAGTATTGTATAATAGTTCGGTTTTCCGCGATTTTTTCCATTCCTCTGTGTAAATAGCCTAATATGGGTTCACAATCAATAACATCTTCACCATCGAGAGTAACGATCAGTCGAAGAACACCATGCATTGATGGGTGCTGAGGGCCCATATTGACTATCATGAGATCTTTTCTTGTAAGCGGTAGACTCATATCCTTTCTTCCTTAATTCATTATTCCATGAAAATGGATTATTCCATGAATTCCTCAAAACGAGGCTCATCAAAATGCAAAATCTAAGACTACTATAAGACTACTAATAAAATAAGAAAAAAATTCGAACGATTAAATTACTTCTCCCGAATATCCAACTGACTGATTAATTTCTTATAACGTACTCTATTTTTCTTTGCCAAATAAGCCAGCAAACGTTGACGTTTTCCCAAAAGTCTTCGTAGACCTCTTTCCGATGAAAAATCTTTTTTGTGTAATTCCAAATGTGAAGCAAGTCTCCGTATCTTATTGGTGAAACTGAATACTTGAAATTCAACAGAACCTCTGTTTTCTTCTTTTTCTTCTTTAACCATAAATCCCAAAATTTTTCTACCTCCTTTCTTTTTCATGTATTTTTCTGATCAGGAAAAATAAAAAATTATGTCAGTTATTTTGAAGTTATTCTAATCTCGTACACACAAAAATTTGCAATTATTCATCTACTACTGGAATTTGGATTTATTTTATCGATGCAAATTGGATTTGGATAGAAGGGTACATTCTTTTATTTTAGATAGAAGAAACATTTCTTCTATCTAAAATAAAAGAATTTTGCTGATTTATTTATTGCTATATCCAATTTATGGAATTGATACACCATTTAATTGATATCGTTTAGCAAAATGAAACACAGCATATGCATCCATCTTTCGGCTCGAGAATTTCACGGGATAGAGATATGGTATAAGAAATAGGCTATTAAGTAACTCTAAATGAATTGTGGATACATCTGTATCCTTAACATACTGAAACGACTGCCATTATTCGTATCAAACCAATAGCGATTCATACAAGCTAAATCTTCTAATCAATGGTGGGCCAATAATGCATTTTTTTGCATATGTATTAAGACGCTTGGCCTGATTTCGAAATTGTCCAGAGTTTTTTATGTTGTTTTCATTGCAAAATGATGGACCTCCTTCCGTAACTTTCCAATTACGAGTACGAGAATTGAAAGACATGAAAATTCTCAATTCTCTACGGCGTCTAGGAGATAGATAGAATATTTTCAGGAACAAGAAAATCAGAAGAATCTTTCTCTCTATTCACTACCATTCCGCGTCTTCGACTTCTATTAGTTTCTTTTCTTCTTTAATGCAATAGCTATAGTTTGATATAGAATCCATTTCTCAAAGTAATGGAAACCATTCTCGTATAGGAAATGGTTCGAAAATCGCTATTCCATCTTTTAGGTATCGTGAAAAGTGATACCTGTGAAGATCGTGCATTTCAGTCACATTCAGATCCGCTTTTCGAGTCCATGATATAACCAAATTGGATGGATCTTCCACCCGTTTAGCTAAGAAAGAATAGATGCAGAGGTGGATAATAGATCGATATGAAGATCATGAGCTGCCCCATAATGAAACCGCCAGTAGTCGCGAATATCTCCTTCTTCCCTAATCCAAGATTGGAGAAAGAAGATCTAAGAGGGACCTATGGAGAATGTGGTCAGAAATCCATAATAGAGTCCGACCACAACGACCGAATTAATTATCCTCATCGAGAAACTTAGACTACTAAGTAGAAAAGGTAGAAAAGATTTGAAAATCATGGCATGGGTCTCCTTTTTTTCTTTCTTTAGAGTTTTCTATATGCACAATTTCTCGATGTTTCGATGAGAATTTCTTGACTTTCCATATATAGAAAGAGATAGACTATAAATGACATCTCTTATGTAAATAAGACCAAAGGGATGGATATTAAATGATAGGAAGTGCTAGGAAGTGAAATAGAATGAAATAGAGCCACTTTGGGCTTCCCTATGAAATGAGGCATGGAACGGAGTCACTACGAAGAAATTCCGGGAGTTACGAAAGAA